AATAAAGTGCCTGAAAAAGGATTATTCTGATAGGATAAGTTATATAATCAATTGATTATCTTTATTACATTCTCCAATTTAATAAAATGGAACCGAGGAAACCAAAGATCCCAGTGCACGAAAACACTCAAATGTATAAATAAAAAGTAAGCTAAGATTCAAGCTCATGGGTTCATACCTCATATATGGAACACATCCCTTTTTTAGTTAAACTAAACTCAACTTATATTCTATTTATAACAGTTCTACTAGCTAGTCTGATCCTAATCTCTAGATCAACTTCTTGACTGGGAATATGAATAGGACTAGAAGTCAATCTTATATCCTTTATCCCATTATTAATAGGAAGAGAAAGATATAGAAAATCAACCAGATCAATAAAATACTTCCTAATCCAAAGATTAGGAACTACTTTCTTGTTAATTGCAATCTTTTCAGCCATCCATCCCAACCAAGAATCAACTCGAATACAAGAACTTTGCCTGTCAGCAGGACTTTTAATAAAACTTGGATCAAGACCATTCCACTTTTGATTACCTAGAATCATGGAAAACACAAGCTGAATAAACTGTTTCTTAATCATAACATCCCAAAAACTAGGACCAATTATTGCCATCAGAAATTTAATGGACACTAAATTTATACTACCAATCATTAGACTAAACTTGATGGTAGGAACTTTAGGTTCACTAAATCAAAACTCCCTCCGTAAACTAATAGCCTACTCATCAATTAATCACACCGGTTGAATTCTGACAGCAGTAGCTGAAAGAACAACCTGCTGAATTCTTTATTTTAGAACTTATATAATTCTTAGATTAACCCTAATTCTAACCTTCTTTTTCATAAATACTTATTTTATTAGTCAATGAATTAATAATTCTATAAAACCATCACATAGGTTATGAATAATTACATGCTTCCTCTCAATAGGAGGATTACCTCCTCTCATTGGATTCTTCCCCAAATGATTAATTCTAGAAAATATTTTAATATTAAAATATTATTTAATTGTAATAATGTTAATCACAGCATCCTTAATATCATTATTTTTTTACTTACGAATTTCATTCGCTATTATATTTATTTTTACCTCCTCAATAAAAATAAACATGTGGAAAATAAAAATAACAAATAATTTAATAACAATTGCATGACTACAAACTATCCTACTAGTTATTTTACCCATTATCATATAAGATTTTAAGTTAATAAAACTATTAATTTTCAAAGTTAAAATTAAACCATCTTTAAATCTTAATACTAAATAACTTTAGAATTGCATTCTAATATCATAATTTGACTACAAGACTTAATAAGGAAACAAATGTTTATATATAAATTTACAATTTATAGCCTATTTTCAGCCACCTCATCGCGAAAATGATTCCTATCAACTAACCATAAAGATATTGGAACCCTTTATTTTATACTAGGTATTTGAGCAGGAATAGTTGGTACTTCTCTAAGAATTATTATTCGTACTGAGTTAGGTCAACTTAATTCATTTTTAGGGAATGAGCAAACTTATAATGTAATAGTAACCTTACATGCTTTTGTAATAATCTTCTTCATAGTTATACCAATTATAATTGGAGGGTTTGGGAATTGATTAATCCCTTTAATAATTGGTGCCCCAGATATAGCATTCCCTCGACTCAACAATATAAGATTCTGACTTCTACCCCCCTCACTTACATTACTTATCAATAGATCTTTTATTGGGTCAGGCCCAGGGACTGGATGAACAATCTATCCTCCTCTTTCAACCCATACCTTCCACAGCTCTGGAGCTGTGGATCTAACAATCTTCTCTTTACATTTAGCAGGAATCTCTTCAATTCTAGGAGCAGTAAACTTAATTAGAACAATCCTAAACATACGTTCAGTAGGATTACCTATAGAGAAAATACCTTTATTTGTCTGATCAGTATTAATCACTGCCCTACTTCTATTACTCTCACTACCTATCCTAGCAGGAGCTATTACTATATTATTAACAGATCGAAATTTCAATACTTCGTTTTTTGATCCCTCCGGGGGAGGGGATCCCATTTTATACCAACATCTATTTTGATTTTTTGGTCATCCTGAAGTTTACATCCTCATCCTACCAGGATTTGGTATTATTTCACATGCCATCTGCCATGACAGAGGAAAGAACGAAACTTTTGGGTCACTAGGAATAATTTATGCCATAATTTCAATTGGATTACTTGGGTTCATCGTATGGGCACACCATATATTCACAGTAGGAATAGATGTAGATACACGAGCCTACTTTACTGCCGCTACAATAACTATTGCAGTACCAACTGGTATTAAAATCTTTAGATGATTAGCTACCCTTCATGGGACAACATGAAAAATAACCCCATCCATTCTCTGATCACTAGGTTTCATTTTCCTATTTACAATAGGGGGGATAACTGGTTTGATTCTAGCCAATTCTTCATTAGATATTATACTTCATGACACTTATTATGTAGTTGCTCACTTTCATTATGTCCTTTCAATAGGTGCTGTATTCGCCATCTTCAGAGGTTTCAATCAGTGATACCCCTTAATTACTGGCTATTCCCTAAATAGAGAATGAATAAAAATACACTTTCTAACCACCTTCATTGGAGTGAATATAACTTTCTTCCCTCAACACTTCTTAGGGTTAAGAGGAATACCTCGTCGATATTCCGACTACCCAGATTATTACTTAACATGAAATATTATTTCCTCCCTAGGGTCAATAATTACACTTGCCAGAACAATCTGATTAATTTTCATTATCTGAGAAAGTTTTATTAGAACTCGAATCATTTTTGTCCACACAAACACCCATTCATCATTAGAGTGACTCCAGGGGGCCCCGCCAGCAGAACACTCGTATGCCGAATTACCCCTAATTGTTAAATTCTAGCATGGCAGATTAGTGCAATGAATTTAAGCTTCATTCAAAAAGTTATACTTTTACTAGAAATAATAACATGAAGAAACATTCTATTCCAGGACAGAAATAGACCGCTGATAGAGCAACTAATCTTTTTTCATGATTATATCTTTCTAGTAATTATTTTAACCACTATTTTCTTAACTTATCTTCTCTCTACCACTTCATTTAATAAATTATGTAACCGCTCCCTAATTGAAGAACAAACTCTAGAATTAGTTTGAACTACCCTCCCTATATTTATTCTTTTATTAATTGCATTCCCATCCATCCACCTACTTTATTTAATAGATGAAATTACAAAACCATCCATGACAATAAAAATTATTGGACACCAGTGATACTGAAGATATGAATATCCAGACTTCCATAATAAAGAAATAAACTCCTACATGAAACTAATTAGAGATTCAAACCCAACAGACTTCCGACTCCTAGAAGTTAATAATCAGATTATAGTGCCATACCAAATCCCTATTCGCTTAATTGTTACATCAGAAGATGTACTTCACTCATGAACAGTCCCATCCCTTGGGATTAAGATCGATGCAATCCCTGGACGACTCAACCAAATAGGCCTCTCTATAGCACGACCAGGATTATATTATGGCCAATGTTCAGAAATCTGTGGAATTAACCATAGTTTCATACCCATCTGTATTGAAAGAACTACCCCCAAATCATTCCTAACCCAAATCCAAATTATAGATAATTTATCAAGTGGCTGAATAAAGTAATGGTCTCTTAAACCATATAATAGTAAAAATACTCTTGATAGAAAATTAGTTTATAGAAAAACACTTGCTTGTCAAGCAAGAATAATTATACCAATATTTTCTAATACCCCAAATATTCCCATCCCCCCTAATTATTTTATTTATTTATTTCTTAAGAATTATATTAGTATTAACAACAAGAGTCTACTTTAACAAAATCCCTAGCCTAAATAAAACATCCCTCAAAAATAAAAACCTTCACTTTAAATGATAACAAGATTATTCTCCTCATTTGATCCAACAACAATCTTCCAAACCCAACTTAACTGAATAAGAAGACTAATTGTAATTATATTTATACCTCTAACTTATTGGATTAACTCCCCCCAACCTTTAATAATATGAAGATTGCTGTCTCCATGAATTCATATTGAATTAAAAAGTATCCTAAGTTCAAAATATTCAGGATCAACCTTATTAATAGTATCAATATGTATTTTCATTCTTATGAACAACCTATTAGGTCTATTCCCCTATATCTTTACTAGAAGAAGCCATTTTTCATTCTCCTTATCACTAGCTCTCCCCTCATGAATTTCATTCATAGTATTTGGCTGACTACGAACCACAAATATAAAATTCGCCCATCTGGTCCCAGAAGGAACCCCCTCCCCTCCTAATACCTTTCACAGTAATAATTGAAACTTTAAGAACAATCATCCGGCCAGGAGTTATTACCCTTCGCTTAATAACAAATATGACAGCAGGACATTTTTTAATAACTCTACTAGGAATAACTTCACTAATTCAAACAATTACTCAATCACATTCATTGTCCTAGGACAATCATTCTTAATATTATTTGAAATAATAGTATCATGCATTCAAGCCTACGTATTTGCAATCCTTATTAGCCTTTACTTTGAAGAATAAAACCATGAAAATACTAATCAACCATCCCTTCCACCTCGTAAATCCAAGACCATGGCCAATCATTACCTCCGTCAGAACAATAAACCTTATAGTAGGTTTATTAAAATGATCACAAACAATAAATAGAGATTTACTTTTATTAAGATTTATAAGCACCAGTATTGCAAGATATCAATGATGACGGGATATTGTACGAGAGGGAACCTTCCAAGGAATACATACCTTACAAGTACAGTCAAGATTAAAATTAGGGATAATTACATTTATCCTATCTGAAATCTTATTTTTCACTTCTTTCTTCTGAGGATATTTCCATGCCAGACTATCCCCATCAATAGAGATTGGCTCGAGATGACCCCCAACCTCAATTATCCCATTCAACCCCTTAAGAATGCCCCTACTTAATACAATAATCCTGCTATGTTCAGGAATAACAATCACCTGAAGACACTTCAATCTATTAAAAAATAATATTATAACCACACAAAATAACTTAATGATAACCTTCCTGCTAGGACTATATTTTACAATTATTCAATCCTATGAATATTATCAAGCCCCATTCTCCTTAAGAGATGGAATCTACGGCTCAGTATTCTTTATAATAACTGGGTTCCATGGAATTCATGTAATTATCGGAACATGATTCATTATTATCTCATGAATCCGAATCATGAAAAATCATCTCACAAAAACTCATCACCTTGGGTTTGAAATGTCAGCATGATACTGACACTTTGTAGATGTTGTATGATTATTCCTATTCTTATCTATCTATTGATGAGGGAAATTCTTTTTTAGTATACAAGTATATTTAATTTCCAATTAAAAGGTCTTCCTAATTAGAAAAAGAAATTTGGCCTCTAACTTATTGCTTCATGATAATTTGAATCATCATTCTGACTATTGCTATAATTATAGCAATTACCTTAAAGAAAACATATCTTCAAATAGAAAAGAACTCACCCTTCGAATGTGGATACCAGCCTTTAGTATCTGCCCGACTCCCCTTTTCTATTCATTTCTTCATAATCGGTATCATATTCCTAATTCTAGATATCGAAATTGTATTAATTATACCATTTATTCTAATTCCAACTCTAATTAAAATCAAATCAATTCTAGTGTCAAGAATCATAATTACAGGGATTCTCCTATGGGGACTAATCCACGAATGAAATTATCAATCCCTTAATTGAACAGAATAGGATTATAGTTAACTATAACACCTAAATTGCTATTAGGAGGTATCATATGATTAATCTAAATAAGAAGTAACAACTACATCTAACTTCGACCTAGATAAAGAGAAAAGAATTCTCCTTATTTATTTTAGTTGAAGTCAAACTAGAGACACTTTATTGTTAATAAAGAATATTGGAGCCCAGCCCTAACTAAAAGAAAAACCAAAAGAAAAGCTGCTAACTCTTTCTCAAGCAATTAATATATGCTTTTTTCTTGCCTATTTAGTTTAAACAAAACATTTTATTTTCAATAAAAAAAATAAGAACTAGATCTTTCTAGGCCCAACATCCCCTAACCTAACAAAAGTTATCTTAGTAACTTCACTACTATGCTTGAATCTGTATAAGCTAAAGAAATACCCCCACAAAACAAAAAGACATATTAAAACTAATACTCAAACAATAAATAACTTAATAGAATTAAATCTTAAAGAATAAAAATTAACTACATAAACAAAAAAGAACCGAACCAATCCACGAGGCCCGTACAACTCAAACCACCCGTTATCTAAATAATTATTAGTTCAACAAGAACTACTAAGAAAAACCAACCCGATTCGATTCCCAACTCTAGACATAAACCATATACTCCCTCCCAACTTACTCACCAATACTCAAAAACAATCCTCCTCAAATAAAAACACCCCCAGATATTCAAGAACAATAATTAATCCTAAGATTAATAAAATCAAAGGTAAGCTCCTGACAAAAGAAGAAACTATAATAAAAGATGGATTTTCTAAAACCAACCAAAACAAGGAACTTCCTCTTACTAAACTTACAAAAGAAATAATTATAATTCTCCTGCAACTAACCCCTCCTTCTCCCCCCACCAAGACAGATACCCCACCTAAACCAGGAGTAAGCAAAGAATAAAAACTCGCTCGAAAACTATAAATTCCTGTTAAACAGGCAGATAAATAAAACATGAAAAATATTATTAAATTCAAATTAGTTATACTAATAAATTCCATAATCAAATCCCTCGAATAATAACCAGATAAGAAAGGTATTGCTCTCAAGGCAAGACAAGAAATAAAAAAACAAATAGAAACAATAGGGTAAGAGACAAAAACCAACCCCATCAATCGGATATCTTGATTTCTTTCATAACTATGAATATAAACCCCCACACAAAGAAACATTAAAGACTTAAATAAAGCATGAATCAATAAATGCAAGAAACATAAGTCAGGGAACCCAGCCAACAAACAACTTATTATAAGACCAAGTTGTCTTAAAGTAGACAATGCTACAATCCTCCTTAAATCATACTCAACCAAAGCAGAAACCCCTGCAAACACCATAGTAGCTACAGACAATATAATAAAGATTTGACAATCAACCCAAATTAAACTAGAAGAAAACCGGATTAACAAGTACACACCTGCTGTAACTAATGTAGAAGAATGAACTAGAGCAGAAACAGGAGTAGGGGCTGCTATAGCAGCAGGAAGCCAAGAGGAAAAGGGAATCTGGGCACTCCTAGTAAAACTAGCAATTAAAACAAAATAAATAATATAATTCATAAAAAAAGAATTAGAATAAAATAAATAATGTCAACATCCATAATTCAATATCCAGCAAATACTAATAATTAAAAAAGCATCTCCCAACCGATTAATAAGAGCAGTTAATATCCCTGCTCCATGAGATTTCTTATTCTGAAAATAAATTACTAAACAATAAGAAATCAGCCCAAGGCCATCCCAACCCAATAAAATACCTATTAAATTAGGTCTGATAATTAATACTAACATTGAAAACACAAAACCTACTACCAACAGAACAAAACGATTCATATAAAAATCCCTACTTATATATTCCTGACTATAAAAAATAACCCCACAAGAAATAAAACATACTACTCCAACAAACATTAAAGATATTCAGTCTAAAATAATAGTATAACTTACTATTGTAGAATTCAAACTCAAAAGTAACCACTCAATAATAACAACCCTGGACAGACTAAGAAACAAAATACCCAGCCCAAATAATAAAAAACTTAATCCTAGGAAGAAAAGATAAGTAAGCTGATAAAAAGAAACAAACAACAAAATTCAAGATCACTGAGACATATTTGACACCACAAATCAATATTTTAATTAAACTACTTAAATATAAATAAAATAATTCTAAAACAAGAAACAATAGATTCAAGGGAACTCAATGTAATAGTAAAAGTAAGTACTCACGTACAGTCACAATTTTAAATCACCTCACTCCAGAATAGAATTTCCCATGCTGGGAAGAAGAAAATAAATATAAATTATAAGCCCCAGTCAAAAAACACCCGCCAATAATAAAAATAAGAGACAAGTAAGACCAAGATAAAATCCCCACTCTCAAAAAAATCTCCCCCAACAAATTTAAACTAGGAGGACTTGACATATTAGAAGAGCAAAAAAGAAACCAAAACATAGATAAAGAAGAAGACACTCTTAAAATTCCTCGGCCTAGCAATAAACTTCGTCTCCCTGAACGCTCATAAAAAAGATTAGCTAAACAAAATAAACCAGAAGAACATAAGCCATGACCTACCATTATTATTAATGACCCCGTAAACCCCCATTGGCCAAAGGTCATAAGACCGCTTACAACATATCCTATGTGGGCAACTGAGGAATAAGCAATTAAAAGCCTCATGTCCACTTGAACTAAACAAAACCCCCCAATCACACACCCTCTTAAAATACCAATTAGGAACCAGGGCAATCAGACCCACCTGGAAACAAACCCTACCAAATTAAACATACGTACTAACCCGTACCCCCCTAACCTTAACATAAGGCCAGCCAAAATTATAGAACCTCTGACAGGAGCTTCAACATGAGCTTTTAACAGCCAAAGGTGAAACCCAAAAAGAGGTATCCTAACCAAAAAAGCAACTACTAAGCCATAATTAATAATCAAGGAAACTTCCCCCCTCATAGGAAAAAACAAAAACCCTCTACAATAAAAATTATTAATTAAGAAAATAACCAATAAAAAAGGCAAGGAACCTAAAATTGTATAAATTAATAAATACAATAAAGAAGATAGACGTTCGGGCTGATATCCTCAACCCACAATTAAAACTAAAACAGGGATTAATCTTCTCTCAAAGAAAAAATAAAAGACAAATAAATTAAAACTAAAAAAAATAAAAGAAACAAATAATAATAGCAAAAAAACAGAAAATATAAATAAGCCAGAGCCAACCCTACTCCCCCAGATATTAACACTTGCTATAAACATCAAAATACTAATTCAAACACCTAGTAAAAACAAGATAATAGAAATAAAATCAGCACCCCACCCGTAACTCACTATACAAAAAAAATTAGAAAAAGATATTCTAGAAATAAAAAACACCACAATAAATAATAAACAACAAACTAACTCCCACCAAGAATCCAATAAACAATACAAGCATAAAGAAATAACAAAAAAAACAAACTTTAACATAAAATTTCCAAACCATAAACATAGTCATTCCCCTCCCCACGCATCAAAGAAACCAGAAGACAGAGCCCCAAAACTCCCTCACATACAATAAAAATAAGATATACTAAATAAAAATAAGATTCAGAAGATTCATAAGATAAGTATAATAAAATCAATATCAACAAACCCATGCTACATCTTTCCAATCTTAACAAAGATAATAAAATATGTTTACGCAAAAGGCAAAACCCAATTAATCTCGACAAAATCAATCAATAAATAACGACAAAAAGAAAACCTATAATTAGCTTAGATAGTTTAAATAAAACATTAATCTTGTAAATTAATAATACTTAAAAGTTCCAGGCCTCAATAAAAGAACTTACCCTCTCTCTTTAATCTCCAAAATTAATATTTTAAATAAACTATTTATTGGATATTCTTAAATCATTACTCCTAATCACAAGAATAACATTATCAACCTCATTCATCTTCACTACCCATCCATTAATCATAGGCTGTATACTTATATTGCAGACTCTCATTGCCTGTTTAATAATTAATTTCATCCAAAAATCAAATTGAATTGCATTCATTGTATTTCTTTTAATCATAGGAAATATATTAATTCTATTTCTTTATGTTGTAAGTCTTGCTGCTAACGAAATCATAAAACCAAATTACCCTCCGATAATAAAATTAATAATCATAACTGGAACAGCAGCTATACTAATTTCCAATAGCTGAATCATAAAAATTCCAAATGAAAACTTCCACAACTCAAGAAATACTCAATTAAGGGTAGAAGAAAGAATTTTACTAGCAAAACTCTTCCACCAAAGAATAATAACAATTATTATAATTCTTATATTACTTTTATTCTTCAATCTATGTTCAACAATCTCTATCATTACTTTACATGAAGGTCCAATGCGGACCATAAATTAATGTACAAACCAAAACGATACTCAATCAACCTCCTCAAGATTTTAAATAATTCCATTATTGATCTCCCAACCCCCTCCAGAATCTCAACCTGATGGAATTTTGGATCACTTTTAGGATTATGTTTAATAACACAAACCATCACAGGAATTCTAATTGCGATACATTATTATAGTGACCCCCAAACCACCTTCATAAATATAGTATATCTCTCAAGAAATGTCAACACTGGGTGACTACTACGACACACCCATGCTAATGGAGCTTCATTATTCTTCATCTGTATATACATACATACAGGACGAGGATTATATTTCAGATCTTATAAAATAAGATCAACATGAATCATGGGTACCATGATTCTATTAATAACAATAGCAACTGCTTTCCTAGGTTATGTTTTACCCTGAGGTCAAATATCTTTTTGAGGAGCTACAGTAATTACAAACTTAGTCTCCACTATTCCTCATGTTGGAGATCAATTAATCAATTGATTATGAGGAGGATTTGCAATTAGAAAACCTACACTAACACGATTCTTCACACTACATTTTATACTACCCTTCATTATTATAATAATAGTAATCATACATTTATTCTTCCTTCATACAACAGGGTCAAGTAACCCCTTGGGGTTAAACAGAAACCTAGACAAACTACCCTTCCATCCCTATTTTACAAGAAAGGACAGAGTAGGCTTCATTATAATAATATTCATTTTCATCTACCTAAACTTATCCCACCCATTCATCCTAAATGACCCAGACAACTTCGTACCCGCTAATCCTCTTTCAACACCAGTACATATCCAACCAGAATGATACTTCCTGTTTGCTTACGCAATCTTACGTTCCATTCCAAACAAGTTAGGCGGCGTAATTGCTCTAACTATATCAATCATAATTCTAACCGTAATACCTCTATCAGAAAAATCAAAATTCAGAAGAAAGAACTTTTACCCACTCAACCAACTAATATTCTGAACATTCATCCTAAACATCCTCATACTTACCTGAATCGGGGCACACCCAGTAGAAGATCCATTCATTATTATAGGACAAGTTATGACTTGTCTTTACTTTTCATTCTTTCTTTCCAACCCTCTAACATCCCAATGATGGGATAAAACCATTGGGTAGCTAAAAAACTCATAACAAGTATATATTTTGAAAGTATAAAGTAAAAGTTAAACTCTTTTATTAGCTTTACTTAATAAGATGAAAATTAATAGAACAAAACTAATCATCATAAAGAAAACAAAGATATTTAAGGAAACAGGAAGATAAATCTTTCATGCCAACCCTATTAGCCTATCATATCGATATCGGGGTAAGCTTGCCCGAATCCAAACAAACAAATACATAATTAAGACCAAATTAAAAAAAAACAAAAAAGTTTCCATACTCGCCCCCAAAAAAACAAGACTAAAAACTATACTTATATACATAATTCTAGAATACTCAGCCATGAAAATAAAAGCAAACCCTCCTCCTCTGTATTCAATATTAAACCCAGAAACCAATTCAGACTCCCCTTCAGCAAAGTCAAAGGGAGAACGATTAGTTTCAGCAAAAAAACTAGAAAGTAAAATAAGTATAAGAGGAAACATAAAAATACCAAACCAAGCATAATCCTGACTCAAAACCAACCCAACAAAAGAAAAATCACCCGACATAAATATTACTCTTATTAAAATAATAAGTATTCTTACCTCATAAGAAATAGTTTGTGCAACCCCCCGCAAACTACCCAACATACCGTACACAGAATTAGAAGACCAGCCAGAGGCCAATATCGCATAAACACTAACTCTAGAAACACAGACAAAATATAACAGACCAAACAAAAAAATACTTAAATTAAAAAAAAAGGGGTAAGATATTCAAAAAATAAGAGACAAAAAAATTCCCATCAAAGGAGAAAATAAATAAATTCCATAATTAGAAACAATCGGGCGTATCGACTCCCTGCTAAATAACTTAATTGCATCCCCCATAGGTTGTAAAATACCTAAATAGCCCAACCTGTTAGGCCCCCTGCGACCCTGAGAATATCCTAAAACCCTCCGCTCAAGAAGAGTAAAAAAAGAAATCCCAACCAAAACAACCAAAACTAATAAAAAAAAACACAAATAACAAATTCCTAATTGTGTTTCACACCTATGTAAATTCTAAATTTACTGCACTCCTAAATATCTCTGCCAAATTAGATATTAACAAACAAAACAACCATAAAATTAATTCTTTATCCAAGGTCCTTTCGTACTGATAAATAAAATAATTCAAGAGATAGAAACCGACCTGGCTCACGCCGGTCTGAACTCAGATCATGTAAGATTTCAAGAGTCGAACAGACTCAAACATCAAGGAACTACCCCCAACATTCACCTTAATCCAACATCGAGGTCGCAATCTCACTTATCGATATGAACTCCACAAGTAAATTACGCTGTTACCCCTTAGGTAACTTATCTAGTAAACCTCAATGAAAGATCAAAACAAAATTAAATAAAATAAACAAAAACAAGGAAGTTCTAGAAATTCCCCAGTCACCCCAACCCAAGAAATAAAAATAAAAACTCTTAACCAATACTAAACAAAATTAATAAATTAAACATCCCAAAGTTCTAAAGGGTCTTCTCGTCCCCTTAATTCAATATGGGCATTTTAACCCAATTATTAAATTCAAAATCAATGAGAGAAAGAAAAGTTAACCTCTCGTCAAACCATTCATTCTAGACCCCATTTAAAGAACTAATTATTATGCTACCTTTGCACGGTCAAAATACCGCAGCCATTTAAATAAATCATGGGGCAGGCCCGACCTCGAAAATAAACCTAGAGGACATGTTTTTGTTAAACAGGCGAAAGTCTAATTTGCCGAATTCACTCCCCCCACCAAACATATTTACTTATTTAATCATAATTATTAAACCATTTTAAATTAAAAGCAATAATTAAGTACGTCTACTAATAACATAAAAATAAACTTAAGTATATAAACCCAGTCATAACACAATTAAAGCTGAACACTACTAATTCTACTAAATTTATCACCACAAAATAATTCTAGTCTCAATTCAAAGCTCACCCCTCAAACAAAAAGAACCAGGCCAAACTTAATTTAAAAATAAACTCAATACCAATCCCATGTTCCTAGATTCTATCTATATCCCCTATAACCAGATATAAAAATACGAATATCATATCAATACTAATAGGAATATTCAAAAGAATAATGCAACACAAACTTCCCCTAACCCATTAGATCACTTTTCTTCGGGAAATAAAAAAGAAATTCATAAACTAAATTAACCCTGATACAAAAGGTACAGCCAACACTCCCTACTTCAACCCTAATAAAAAATAAACTTTACAGAAATAAATAAACCATTCTTTCAAACACATAAGACTCAAACATATAGTTCCTTCTAACAAAATAAAACCAACCTAAAATTAAATCTCCCCTAATATCAAATTAACTGATAAACCAGTTCCCTACTCATGTAAAAAGTAAATTATTAAATAACTTTAATTTGAAACTACCAGTTACACTTTCCAGTACAACTACTATGTTACGACTTGTCTCATATCAAAATGAGAATGACGGGCGATATGTACACAATCCAGAACTAATCCAAAAAAACAATTAAGAAAAAATTACTCCCAAATCCAATTTCATATAATTAATTACTAATTAATAATCCAACATTCAAATTAATGTAATCCATTACTACCCCAATATAAGCTGCATCTAGACCTGAATCAAAGACTATAGATAAAATAAAATTCTCTCCCGAGACATTAAATAAACAGAGATATACAAACACTTTAATTAGGGTAAAATCAATCGTGGAATATCATTTAAAGAACAGATTCCTCTAAACAGAATAAATTACCGCCAACTCAATTTAATTTCAAGAACAAATCTCAAACTCCCAAGATAAATGCAATTTTATGGCCTCAATAATAGGGTATCTAATCCTAGTTTAAAAGAAGAATTTATCATTTTTGAGTACAAAGAATGTTTAAACAATCATGATTTCACCCATTCCACTAACCCATCATATCTCTTCCATATTAACAATAAAATGATTAACTAATCACTAATACTAGCTTATCAGGTCTAACCGCGACTGCTGGCACCCTATCTAGTCATAGCTTATTGACGTAACTAACTCAAGGACAACCCAAAAATTAAAATTAACCGCTGCACCCGAAAGAATTTAATATTTATATATAAAAGTAAGCCTCACACACACCTATGTAGACATACGAAATCACGCCCTCATAATAAAACAGACCTAAACAATCTAAAAACAAAAATCCCCCCCCCCCGCCCACGGTAAAAACAGGGACCTCCGGTCCCTTCTTGTCCTCTCTCCCATTCTATTCCTCTCTCTCCCCTCGGGTCCCTTCTGGTCCTCTCTCCCATTCTATTTCTCTCCCTACCCTCGGGTTATGCCCTGGTTATGTCTACTACGTCATGTTACTTCCTACTCATGTATTACATATTCATATATATTACAGATAAGATTATGAAATAATTTATATATAAAGATATGTATTACATATTCATAGATATTACAGTAAGATTATGAAATAATTTATATATAAAGATACGTATTGCATATTCATATATATTACAGTAAGATTATGAAATAATTTATATATAATAATATGTATTACATATTCATATACCTTACAGATACAATTGTATAAATTATTACCTTATAGCTGGCTAATCAAGCTATAAACGTTAGGATTCCTAAACCAATAAGTATAACAATAGAATATTGCCCTTCTTTTTTTTTTACTTCTTTTCTTTTCTAAGCTTTAGAAAAGAAGTAAAACGATGATTTCTTATTATTATGTGTCAAAGATCAATATAAAGAATACACTTAAATTATGTTTTTATGGGGGGAACCTTAAATACTACAGCTAGAAAGTTAAATTCAACACTTAAATTACAAGATCTGTTATATAACTGAATATGATACTACCTCGTAGGTAAATGATTTTATTCCCCAAACATAAGATGTTACTATAGGAAAAAAGTAAGTTTTCCTAACAAATATATTTCTCCCCCTCCAAATTTTAAAAAACAATTCCAAATTAAACTTTTTCTAATAAAAACAAATAAAACTTATTATTTACAAATAATAATAAAATAACCATCCAGGGTTATTTTCAACCTAACTAAAATAATAAAATTCCCCCCCAAATTTTTTTTCCTTCTTAATTAAAACAATTTCTAGGATAAGAATATGACTTTTCCCCCCCCCCCCCGCGCAAATAAGATACCTGATTAGTTTACTCAACACCACGAAGGTTGGGTTAATCAGTTTAGTAAACCTAAGAATTACCTATCAGTAACATATCCTAGTATGTTAAAAAACATTTTATTTATTATAAAAAAAATTAGAAATAATATAATTTTTATAATTATATTATGTCGGTATATCAAATTAATCATTCAATTAAAAAAAAAACCAACCAAACTAATTTATAGTAGTTCCTATCCTAAAACTTCCGTGATTAAGCGCTTACTTCTTTTTTGGGGCCAGAAAAGAAAAGAAGTAAAAAAAAGAAAAAGAGCCTTTAATACACTATATTAACATGGACATATCCTCGACCCAATCAAAAACATTTTATCCTTCCTTTTAGAGGGTCCCACGGGACCTGTCTCACCCCTAACTTTGATAATTATTACTTAACCCCCTAAAGAAGATACACTAT